GTTATAGAGTATATAACTTCGATCATAGGGATCAATTTCTAGTCGCGTAGCTTCATAATAATTCTGCAAAGCTTCCGCATAATTTCCTTCGGATTGAGCCAACATCCGTTACGGTCGTTCATTCTATTCAAAAAATCTCCGTTCCAAAACCGTACATGAGGTTTTCATCTCATACGGCTCCTCCCTTCTGTACATAGTACTAAGCGAAATAATCTATAGAATAAAAATAGAATTAGTCCCATCTCATTATGGACCGAAAGGGGCTGGTATTTTTCCAAGAAATCTCTAGCCAACCTTCCCGCAAGAGGTTTTTCTTAACACCAATGAATTCTATTAATGCTAGAGGAAAACGATAGCTCCAAGAATTTCTTTGTTCTCAACGCCTCCTATTTAGAGGAATTAGCCACTTCAACGATCTTTGATGGTTATAGGGGTATCCAAAGTACAAACCTGATGGCTGTTTGTTATCCCAACCATTCTTCCCAGCCCTGATACCGATCAGGAAAGGGCTAATTTCTAACAAAGTTTTTTTCTTGTTGATTCCTATTTCTAGGTGTAGTGCTTTTCTCCCCTATGCTGCCTATTGGTACTAGTAGAGTAGGATTGGCCTGTAATACAGAACCTATCCTGTAGGTGTAACCTTTCGCTCAATACTCAAATCTACAATTGAAGCATCTGAGGCCGCATCAATCGAGGATACACGACAGAAGGAATTGTTAGTTCACCTCACCTTCTCCAAGCGTGGGTTTCCTTTACTAATTTTGTTCTCTCTATGCGAACCCCCTCTCTTTCTCGTAAGACTGAGGTGTAGGTAGGGCTAAAAAAAAAAAGAGTCAAATCGCACCATCTCTATAATAAGTAAATGCCCTTTTTTCCCCTGAGGTTGTCGGAATTATTCGCAATAAAATATTGGCTACAATTGAGGAGGTCTTATCAATGAAATTTCCATTTATACGGGATCTAGGCATAATTCCCAACCCATTCTATATAGAATTGTTTTCATTCCTTCACAAAATACCATAAAAACAAACACATTCGATTCTTATAAATCGATCGATCCATATATATGCTATAAATGGATAAGAGAGGTATGGATTTTCCGCTCAGCTCAAATTGTGTCCTTTTCCTTCTGTTTGGACAAGAAGAGATATGAAATATTTGACTAAGATTGGATTTCATTCCACTTTTCTATTTCTCAACAATAACTTCTCTCATCAGCTATTTCGCGTTTTCAAAGTCATTAATTGTCTCATACCCTTTTTTAGATTCCGATTGTATGGCGTAGCGTACCTTATGCAAACAGAATTTTAGGGTTCCTTTATTTTATTATGGAATAAGAAGAATTCTTCCATTCTCTTTTTCTTTGGTTTGGGGAAAACCCAAACTAAAACTTTTCGAGGGAGCGGAATTCCTAGTAAAAAAATCCTGGATCCTTCCACTTAGATGAAAAGGAATTTTTCCAATAGAACCAAGGAACCCCCGAGCGGTTGTGGTTGTACCTGTACTGCAGGAATAGGAAAACTCGCTATTCACTCAGTTTATTTTCCATAATAAGATTATGTAGGAGAGATGGCCGAGCGGTTCAAGGCGTAGCATTGGAACTGCTATGTAGACTTTTGTTTACCGAGGGTTCGAATCCCTCTCTTTCCGTTTCTCTTAATTCATCAACGTTAACGATCACAATGTATCAAATCAAATAACAGTTTATTCCAGCAATAATACCTTTATTTAATAGAAATTCTCTATAGTAAATTACTGTGGTATGTAAAAGACACATAGAGGAAAGAACAAAAAAAAAGGATCCTAGGGTTAATCCATTTCTGCTAGTTGAATGGAAAATACCAATTAAGGGCCTTAGGTCGATTTAGTTCGGGGAAAGGGGAAGAGGAAGAAAATTCTATGAACCTTTCCTTTTTTCATTAAGTTCAAGTCTTACGAGAGTAATATTCTACAACTAACAACTCATTTATTTTGAGACCGACCCACTTCCTATCTAGGATTTTTTTAACTAGTCCTTTATATTGCAATGTGTCAATCGTCAAATGCTTTGGCAATTTCCCCGGGTCGGATGAAGCAATAGAATTTTGAACCAGACATTTTGATCTTTGGTTATCCTTCGTAGTAATAATATCTCGGGGTTTGCAACGAAAACTTGGTATATCGACTATACGACGATTAACTAAAATATGTCTATGGTTAACTAATTGCCGGGCCTCAGGAATGGTTGAAGCCATACCCAATCGAAAAAGGATATTATCCAAACGCATTTCAAGTAATTGTAGTAAAACCTGACCTGTTGACCTTTTTGCTTTTCCAGCGATATGTACATATCTAAGTAATTGTCGTTCTGTCAGACCATAATGAAAACGCAATTTCTGTTTTTCTTGAAGACGAATACGATATTGCTCTTTTTTCCCAGAATGGAATTTCTTTTTCAGATTACTTCCGGATTTAGGTGTTTTTCTAGTGAGTCCTGGTAAAGCTCCCAGACGGCGTATTTTTTTAAAACGAGGTCCTCGATAACGGGACATGAAGACTCCTTTTTGATTTTATTGAAATTTCATTTTACACAATGAATTTCATTGTATTTACATTAAAGAATACAGCGAAATTAAAACTGAATTAAACTAAAGGATAAACAGAGTAAAATCTACTAAAGTACCACAAAAAATGGAATTTCATCAACATCTGGATTTTTTGTATATATATTATTTATTTTATTGTTTTGTATCTAGCAAAATTGTAAGGTAGAACCACAGAATAGATCCTGGATTCTCCATTTAATTCGGAGAAAAAGAGAGATTCTTGTTCATGGAACATCGATATAGAAAAAAGCCGACTATCGGATTTGAACCGATGACCCTCGCATTACAAATGCGATGCTCTAACCTCTGAGCTAAGTGGGCTTACATAACAGAAATAGTGTAACAAATAGAAATATGTATAGTATAGGAAATCTGTAAAATGTCAGATCTTAATTATTAATCTTAGCTATTAACTAGTTCGAAATTTAAAGTTCTACTTAGAAAAAAATACTAGAACTTCATAAAAATCAAGTTAGCTTGATATGCTTAACTAGAGGATATCCTTAAAAAGGATTATAGAATTTATTGAACTTTCTTTTTATTTCTCTAATTCGCAAATTGATTTTTCTAATAGAATAAAATCTATTCCAATTTCTATATTGAATTTGATTTCAGATATTTTCAATTTGATATGGCTCGGACAAGTAATCTAATACATAGAAAAGAATAATATATATGAAAGATATAATAAAGAGAAAATGTGAATTTCTTGGCATTTTCATTCGATCATTATAGACATTTTTTGAGATATTTTGTTTTTTTTTGTTATTTCTTAATAATTTAATGATTAATATTTCACTAAGGAGAACATAGAATCATAGCAAATTAAATTGCTAATTCTGATTAGAAAAAAAAAAATGAATATCAAGCGTTAGAGTATGATTTTGAATACTCTAAAAAAGAAGGGTGGGGGAGAGAAAAACTTTGGGATATATTGATTCGGATTGAATTGCAAATACATCAACGATAGAATCAATTCAATTCTGAATTGCAACAAGCAGGGTCTCTCAAATAGAGACGAACTGCTAGACTACGTCGAGTAATGAATTCAACGATTCCAAAAAAAAAAACTAAGAGATGGATGAAATTACACAAGGAATCTAGGTCTCAATCAAAGAAAAGGAAAATGGGGATATGGCGAAATCGGTAGACGCTACGGACTTGATTGTATTGAGCCTTGGTATGGAAACCTGCTAAGTGGTAACTTCCAAATTCAGAGAAACCCTGGAATTAAAAAAGGGCAATCCTGAGCCAAATCCGTGTTTTGAGAAAACAAGTGGTTCTCGAACTAGAATCCAAAGGAAAAGGATAGGTGCAGAGACTCAATGGAAGCTGTTCTAACGAATCGAGTTGATTACGTTGTGTTGGTAGTGGAACTCCCTCTAAATTAGAGAAAGTAAGGGGTTTATACATCTAATACACACATATGGATACTGACATAGCAAACGATTAATCACAGAACCCATATCATAATATAGGTTCTTTATTCTTTTTTAGAATGAAATTAGGAATGATTATGAAATAGAAAATTCAGAATTTTTTTAGAATTATTGTGAATCCATTCCAATCGAATATTGAGTAATCAAATCCTTCAATTCATAGTTTTCGAGATCTTTTAAAAAGTGGATTAATCGGACGAGGATAAAGAGAGAGTCCCATTCTACATGTCAATACTGACAACAATGAAATTTCTAGTAAAAGGAAAATCCGTCGACTTTATAAGTCGTGAGGGTTCAAGTCCCTCTATCCCCAAACCCTCTTTTATTCCCTAACTCTAACTATACTATAGTATTTATCCTCTTTTTTTCTTTTTATCAATCGGTTTAAGATTCATTAACTTTCTCATTCTACTCTTTCACAAAGGAGTGCGAAGAGAACTCAATGGATCTTATGCTATTCATTGAATAGATTTCTTTTTTATTATAGTATAGGCAAGGAACTTCGATTATTAACTCTATTTTTAAGTATTATTAAGTAAACCATGCACAATGCATAGGACTACCCCCCCCCATTTCCAAATTTGGAATTTGGAATACTTTATTGATTTTTTAGTCCCTTTAATTGACATAGATACAAATACTCTACTAGGATGATGCACAAGAAAAGGTCAGGATAGCTCAGTTGGTAGAGCAGAGGACTGAAAATCCTCGTGTCACCAGTTCAAATCTGGTTCCTGGCACAGAAAAAAAAAAGGATCTACCGAATAGGTATTGATACAAATACCTCGAGATAGGTTGGAATACATATTCGTTAATAATATAGATAGAGTATGATTTATTCATCTAAGTAGATAAATCTCTAAATAGAGGCACTTCTTTTTCTTTTTAGAAAAGGGTAAAAATCTCAGGTTCTTTTCTTTGTGGTACAGAAGGAGGTGAGATTAGGTTCCCTTTTCTTCATTTTTGCATTTCTTAA